TGTCCATATTTCGAGAAAAAGTATCTCTTGTTTTTCATTCCCATTTCCATAAGAATGAATACTATGATTCGCATTTCGAACAGGCATGAATACAGCATCTATAGGATAACTTCCGTCTTGAAAGTTATTTGGCGTTTTTATACGATATCCGCGATTCCTCTCGATTTGTAATTCGATACACAACTCGATTGGTTCTGTTAGGCTAGCTATATGCTGTGTATTATCAATGATTTCCACAGAAGGGGGCAAGACGATGTCTTGAGCAGTTACAGATCCAGGACCTTTGACACAAATAGACGCGTCATGAGTTCCATACAAATTGCTTCTCAATACAATTTCTTTCAAATTCATTAAAATTTCATGTACTGATTCTTGAATACCTACTATGGTAGAATATTCATGTGGTATTTTCTCAGATTTTGCACGTGTGATACATGTTCCTTCTATTTCTCCAAGCAAAGCTCTTCGCATCGCAATGCCTATTGTGTCGGCTTGACCTTTCATAAGTGGAGACAAAATAAAGCGCCCATAATAAAGGCGCTTACCGTCTGCTCTTAATTCAACACACTTCCACTGTAGTGTCCGAGTAGAAGTAGATATTGTTACTTTCTCTCGAACCATAGTAATATTATTTGATCAAATCGTTGAATTATTTATTTCTCTTGAAATCCCTTCAATGTTTACACGCGTCTTTTTTTAGGGGGCCTGCAGCCATTATGCGGCATAGGGGTTATATCCCGTACAAAACTTAATAGTATACCACTTCTACGAATAGCCCTTAATGCCGCATCCCTTCCGAGACCAGGACCCTTTATCATGACTTCTGCTCGTTGCATACCTTGATCCACTACTGTACGAATAGCATTTCCTGCGGCGGTTTGAGCAGCAAAGGGTGTCCCTCTTCTTGTACCCCTAAATCCACAAGTACCGGCGGAGGACCAAGAAATCACCCGACCCCGTACATCTGTAATAGTCACAATGGTATTGTTGAAACTTGCTTGAACATGAATAACCCCCTTTTGTATTCTACGCGCATTCTTATGCGAACCAATTCTTGGTATAGGTTTTGCCATATTTTATCATCTCCTAAATAGAAGTTGGATATATCCATTTCATGTCAAAATGGATCCTTTATTTGTATATCGGGTCCTTTCGAGAATTCTTTTTAGAAAGATTATCCTTGTCTTTGTTTATGTCTTGGGTTGGAACAAATTACTATAATTCGTCCCCGTCTACGGATCAGTCGACAGTTTTCGCAAATTTTACGAACAGAGGCCCTTATTTTCATATTTTTCATTCCTTAACTTAATTCCGAATATACTTATTTGAAGAAAATAAGTTTCTTTAAATTTTGAAATCTCGAATTGTATCCTTATGAAAGAAATCTTGAAGTTGAAAAAAGCACCTAATTATTTGAATCTTTGTTGCGGAGTCTATAAATTATACGACCTCTGGTTGAATCATAACGACTTACTTCAATTTTGACTCTATCCCCCGGTAGTATACGTATAAAACTACGTCGGATCCTTCCCGAAACATAACCTAGAATCGGATCTTCATTATCAAAACGAACCCGGAACATGCCGTTGGAAAGTGATTCAGTAATTAAACCTTCATGAATCCTTTTTTGTTCTTTCATTCCATGTAAAACCCCTTTGAAGTATCAACTAATGTAGAAGGAGTGATATTAGAAACCCGCCCCCTCTCTTCTCTTTTTTCATAAATAGGAAGTTCCGGATACAGATACAATTCGGATATCAGAAAGATTACCATATATAACACAAAATTTCTCCGCCGATTCTTTCTAGTCGAGCCTCTCGGTCTGTCATTATACCCCGAGAAGTAGAAAGAATTACAACCCCCCTCCCGCCTAAAATTCTAGGAATTCGTTGATAGTTAGAATCGATTCGTAGACCAGGCCGACTGATCCGTTTTAAATTTAAAATAGTTTTGTATGGTCCTTTCCTATTCCTTCTATGTCGTAGGGTTAAAACAAAAAAATATTTGTTGCTTTCTCGATGTTTCCTCACGTTTTCAATAAACCCTTCTCGTAAAAGTATTTTAATAATGTTTTCGGTGATGTTAGTAGATGATATTCGAACCGTTCCTTTTCTATCCATGTCAGCATTTCGTATCGAGGTTATTATGTTAGCAATAGTGTCACCCATGATAAACTAAAATGATTTTTGCTCCCGAATTTTGATATAATCAACATGCTCTTTTTTTTTTTATGAATTAATTATTAATTCATTATTAAAGGTAAATTATTAGTAAATTATTAAAGGTATATGCGTGAGACACAATCTACGAATTAATTTAATCTATTTCATTCAAATACTCTAACTATATCATGGTCTCATCTCATCTTATATCTTATAATACTTCAGGTGCTAATGAAACTATTTTAGTGAAATTTAACTGTCTCAATTCCCGGGCGATCGCACCAAAAATTCGTGTTCCTTTTGGATTTCCTTCTTGATCAATGACAACTGCAGCATTGTCATCATATCGTATTATTATACCGTTGTCACGTTTGAGTTCTTTACAAGTGCGTACAATTACAGCTCTGATCACTTCTGATTTTTCTAGAGGTGTATTTGGTACTGCTTCCTTGATTACAGCAACAATAACGTCACCAATATGAGCGTATCGGCGATTACTAGCCCCTATGATTCGAATACACATCAATTCTCGGGCCCCGCTGTTATCCGCTACATTCAAATGGGTCTGGGGTTGAATCATATCGTTTTTTTACTCTCCTCTTTCAATACAAAGGTCGAAGTAAAAAAAAAAGAAATATTGTTTGTCTAAAACAAAAAAAAAGAAACCTGCAATTGCTTTTTTTCATCTCCAAGACCCTCTTTCCTTTGTTTCTACAGTCCAGTCCTATTTCGAAATAATGAATTGAGTTCGTATAGGCATTTTGGACGCAGCTATTGAAATAGCTTTTCTGGCTATATTTTCTGCTACTCCGCTCATTTCATAAAGTATTCTACTCGGTTTAACGACAGCTACCCAATATTCGGGAGATCCTTTCCCCGAACCCATACGTGTTTCTGTAGGTCTTACTGTAACAGGTTTGTCTGGAAATATACGTACCCATATTTTCCCACCGCGGCGTGCATTTCGTGTCATTGCTCGTCGCCCTGCTTCTATTTGTCTAGATGTAATCCAAGCGGGTTGAAGTGCTTGAAGAGCATATTTACCGAAACAAATATGATTACCTCGATAAGATATTCCTTTCATTCTTCCTCTATGTTGTTTACGGAATCTGGTTCTTTTAGGGTTATAGTTGATGGTTGTTTCTCAATTCCATCTCTATTACAGAACCGGACATGAGAGTTTCTTCTCATCCAGCTCCTCGCGAATAAAACGATTAAAAAGAATATACATGTATTTGAAAAATAATATACTGAATTTTTTGAGATATACATCTAATAAATTAGATGTATATCTTGTTTTGATTTGATATCTAACTAAACATGTATTCTATTTATAGATAATTATTTTATAGATAATTATTTCTATTTATTTTTATTATTTATTTTTATTTAGAGAAAATGTCGTTTTGTTATAACGTTATAACAAATCTTTATTTTGTTTTGCTTTTTATATTATCATATCGATCAAAAAAAAATCAAAACTTTCGCGGGCGGATATTTACTCTTTCAATATATATATATATATATTTTTTTTTTCAGTTGTAGGGTTAGCTCTAGGGCCTCTCAGAATAAATAGATTGTTCCCCGGTTCGTTCCGCCATCCCACCCAATAAATCATTAGGATTCGTTTTCAATAGAATTCTATGCATTCACAGGTTCCGTCGTTCCCATCGCCTCTCGATTAATGGTTAGGTCTTAATTTTACAACGGAGCCCCTAATGAAATTTGTTCTTGAGTCAATTTTCTCAGTCTTTATTGGCTCTAGGCTCTTGATTTTTTTGTTCTATGAACAGATTCAGCGAATTATGGATCAATCAGTATTGATGCTTTATTACACTGCCTTTTATGAGATGACTCATAGACCTTACATATTGGAATAATATATCATTGATATTCTTTTTCTTTTCTCTCTTTCTCTCATCCTTCCATTTATCCGCATACTTTTATATTTTGTTTCAAAAGTCATAATCAGATTTTCTTTATGCAAAAAAGATTTCAGTTGTTACAAGGATATAACCAATATATCATATCTTGACTGGTTCTTTGGACCCAGATAATACGAAGCGATGAGTTGGTTATTAGTTCTATAGTTATTAGTTCATACTACGGGGCAGTCTATCTTTTTTTGAATCCTAATCTTAACCCTAAAAAAAAACCAACGAGTCACACACTAAGCATAGCAATTCTAGCAAACTATCAATAGAATTTTTTATTCAACCCTATAGAATTAGAATTCCTCATTTTTGTTTTGATTGAATAGAAAAAGAAAGAATGAAAGAGTTTGTCATTTTTTGTTCTATCAATGGATAGAATGTAAAGACAAGTTAAGTAAGGGCTTATTTTTCCTCATCTACAAATATCCAAATTTTGATGCCTAATACCCCATAAATAGTTCTAACTGTATAGGAACAATACTCAATTTTAGCTCGAATAGTTTGTAGAGGAACCCTACCTTCTCTGATCCATTCGACACGCGCAATTTCTTTTCCGTCGATACGCCCTGCAATTTGTACTTGAATTCCTTTTGTATCTGCCTGTTCAGTTAATTCAATAGCCTTTTTCATTGCTTTTCGAAATGAAACCCTATTCTTTAATTGTCCAGCTATAAATTCTGCAAGAATATTAGGGTGTCCGTAAGGGTTTGCAATTCTTGTAATAGCAATGTTGAGTTTTTGGTTCACACAATTAAGTTTTTTTTGTACATTTATCTGTAATTCTTCGATTCTTCGAGGTCTACCCTCCATTAATAACTTTGGGAATCCCATATATATTATGATCTGAATCAGATCGATTTTTTTTTGAATTTCTATACGTGAAATTCCCTCGACACCAGAGGAT